GCCTAACAATACCTACACTCCCCCCCCCCCCTTACCCCCCCCAGCGCATTTTCTTCTTGCTCCAAGGGTATGCATAGTAATGCATTACACTCTCTGCCCCATCAGACAGTCAATGAAATGTAGGATAACCAATGCTATATGTCATGCCCCTCCCCTAAAAACCCAAACATTATCTCCAAAACGAATGGTATACGGCCAGTAACCCTATCAGGCACATCTCTACCCCAGGTACCATAGAGCCCAAATACTCCTACCCACAGCCAAGCAGCAAGCGTTACCCAAACACTAGAGCCCCACCAACTATACATAACTCCAACCGCCAAACGACTAATGTCACAGGACACCTTTGCATGCTCCTAGACTACAGAATTCGCCCACCTCCTAAATGTACTTCTTCTCCAACAGCCTTCAGGCACTCCCAAGCCAGAGGACATGGTTATTTATTGATCGCGCTTCTCACGAGAACCGAGCTACTCAACGTATAAGTGTTACAGGTTATTGTCCTTGAGCCCATACTTTCCCCCTAACCGCCGAGCTCTACTTGCTCTTTTGCGCTATTGGTTGTAACTTCAGGACCATAGATTGATCTACCCCGCCCCACTTGCCCTTCACAGATACAAGTGGTCGGTTGAATACTCCTCCCTACCTTCATTACCGCGGCATACCGACCTTCTACACTTGTTTTCTTTTAGCGTCCTTTCAATAAACCCTTCAAGTGCGTAGCAGGAGATATCTTCCTCTTGACATGTCCATCACATGACCGCCGAGCATATGAATCCCCCAACACCCAGAATGTCATGGTCTGACGGATAAGGTCGTCGCAAACTTGGCACTGATGCACTTTGACCCCATTCATGGAGGGCGCGCTACCTACCTCTAGACAACAGATAGTGTAATGGTTGCCGGACATATATTTTATTTCAACACTTACTAGGAATTACCATTTAAATCCCATTTTACGCATCTTTTTTTTTTATCTTGACATTTTCATTTTTCTTCACCGAAAAACTAAACCGCATATCCCTACATCATCCAAACCACCCACCATCAACATTTCTAATTTACATACCTCTGCACTTTCTACCACCAAAAACAACAATCAACCATCACCATCACACCACAACCTCACGATACGAAAACAAGACCACTCCTAGAACCAACCCCCTTCTAAAAACCAAACAAAAATAAAAACCATAACAATAAAACATTAACCACCCTCTTACCCCTCGTCCTTGTAGCTTACAACAAAGCATGACACTGAAGATGTCAAGATGGCTGCCACACACACCCAAGGACAAAAGACTTAGTCCTAACCTTACTGTTAGTTTTTGCTAGGTATATACATGCAAGTATCCGCGCCCCAGTGTAGATGCCCTGGACACCCTGACTAGGTAGATAGGAGCGGGTATCAGGCTCACCACAACCGTAGCCCAAGACGCCTTGCAATTGCCACGCCCCCACGGGTACTCAGCAGTAGTTAATATTAAGCAATGAGTGTAAACTTGACTTAGCCATAGCAAATCTAGGGTTGGTAAATCCTGTGCCAGCCACCGCGGTCATACAGGAGACCCAAATTAACTTTATAACGGCGTAAAGAGTGGTCACATGCTATCCAAGTAACTAAGATTAAAAAGCAACTGAGTTGTCACAAGCCCAAGATGCCGATAAGGCCACCTATCAAAGAAGATCTTAGAACAACGATTAATTGAACTCCACGAAAGCCAGGGCCCAAACTGGGATTAGATACCCCACTATGCCTGGCCCTAAATCTTGATGCTTACCCCTACTAAAGCATCCGCCCGAGAACTACGAGCACCAACGCTTAAAACTCTAAGGACTTGGCGGTGCCCCAAACCCACCTAGAGGAGCCTGTTCTATAATCGATGATCCACGATATACCTGACCATTCCTTGCCAAAACAGCCTACATACCGCCGTCGCCAGCCCACCTCCCCTGAAAGCCCAACAGTGAGCGCAATAGCCCCACCACGCTAATAAGACAGGTCAAGGTATAGCCTATGGAATGGTAGTAATGGGCTACATTTTCTAGAATAGAACATTACGGCAAAGGGGTATGAAATAACCCCTAGAAGGCGGATTTAGCAGTAAAGTGGGACAATCGAGCCCTCTTTAAGCCGGCTCTGGGGCACGTACATACCGCCCGTCACCCTCCTCGCAAGCCCCCCCCCCCCCCCCATAACTAATAAGCTACCCAGCCAAAGAGGAGGTAAGTCGTAACAAGGTAAGTGTACCGGAAGGTGCACTTAGACAACCAAGACGTAGCTTAACCCAAAGCATTCAGCTTACACCTGAAAAATGTCTGCTAACACCAGATCGTCTTGATGCCAAACTCTAGCCCAATCGACATGACCTGGAATAACAAAGCTACCCCACATAACCCAACTAAAGCATTCATTAGTCCCAGTATAGGCGATAGAAAAGACACCATTGGCGCGATAGAGACCACGTACCGTAAGGGAAAGATGAAATAACAATGAAAACTAAGCTATAAACAGCAAAGATCAACCCTTGTACCTTTTGCATCATGGTCTAGCAAGAAAAACCAAGCAAAATGAATTTAAGTTTGCCACCCCGAAACCCAAGCGAGCTACTTACGAGCAGCTATTACTGAGCGAACCCGTCTCTGTGGCAAAAGAGTGGGATGACTTGTTAGTAGAGGTGAAAAGCCAATCGAGCTGGGTGATAGCTGGTTGCCTGTGAAACGAATCTAAGTTCACTCTTAATTCTCCTCCAAGGAAAACTCACAAACCCTAATGAAGCGAATTAAGGGCTATTTAAAGGAGGTACAGCTCCTTTAAAAAAGAATACAATCTCCACGAGCGGATAAATAATAACCCCCATTTTACTGTGGGCCCTCAAGCAGCCATCAACAAAGAGTGCGTTAAAGCTCTGCACCACAAAAATATAAGAACTACATGACTCCCTCCCCACTAACAGGCTAACCTATACCCAAATAGGAGAATTAATGCTAGAATGAGTAACCAGGGTACTCCCTCTACGACGCAAGCTTACATCTGTACATTATTAACAACCCCCAATATACGACTAATCAAACAAGCACAGTATTAAACAACCTGTTAACCCGACAGAGGAGCGTCCATTAAGAAAGATTAAAACCTGTAAAAGGAACTAGGCAAACCCGTCAAGGCCCGACTGTTTACCAAAAACATAGCCTTCAGCAAACCTAAAACAAGTATTGAAGGTGATGCCTGCCCGGTGACTCACGTTCAACGGCCGCGGTATCCTGACCGTGCAAAGGTAGCGCAATCAATTGTCCCATAAATCGAGACTAGTATGAATGGCTAAACGAGGTCTTAACTGTCTCTTACAGGCAATCGGTGAAATTGATCTCCCTGTACAAAAGCAGGGATAAACCCATAAGACGAGAAGACCCTGTGGAACTTTAAAACCATAGACCATCTCAAAACACATACCCCACCCACTGGGTTCACTAACATACGAGCCACTGGTCTACGTTTTTCGGTTGGGGCGACCTTGGAGCAAAACAAAACCTCCAAAAATTAGACCATACCTCTAGACTGAGAGCAACCCCTCAACGTGCTAATAGCACCCAGACCCAATATAATTGATCAATGGACCAAGCTACCCCAGGGATAACAGCGCAATCTCCCCCGAGAGTCCGTATCGACAGGGAGGTTTACGACCTCGATGTTGGATCAGGACATCCTAGTGGTGCAGCCGCTACTAAGGGTTCGTTTGTTCAACGATTAACAGTCCTACGTGATCTGAGTTCAGACCGGAGTAATCCAGGTCGGTTTCTATCTATGATGAACTCTTCCCAGTACGAAAGGATAGGAAAAGTGAGGCCAATGCCACAAGTAAGCCTTCGCCTTAAGTAATGAAAACAACTAAATTACAAAAGGCTACCACACCACATCACATCCAAGAAAAGGACCAGCTAGCGTGGCAGAGCTCGGAAAATGCAAAAGGCTTAAGTCCTTTAACTCAGAGGTTCAAATCCTCTCCCTAGCTTAACCCCAACCACCCCATGATCAACCACCCTCTCTTAATCAACCTCATCATAGCCCTCTCCTATGCTCTTCCAATCTTAATCGCAGTGGCCTTCCTCACACTGGTAGAACGCAAAATCCTCAGCTATATACAAGGCCGAAAGGGCCCGAACATCGTCGGCCCCTTCGGACTCCTACAGCCCCTAGCAGACGGCGTAAAACTGTTTATCAAAGAGCCAATCCGACCATCAACATCCTCCCCAATCTTGTTCATTGCAACTCCTATATTAGCCCTACTTCTAGCAATCTCAATCTGAACTCCACTGCCCCTTCCATTCTCACTAGCCGACCTAAACCTGGGCCTGCTCTTCCTACTGGCTATATCTAGCCTAGCAGTATACTCTATCCTATGATCTGGCTGAGCCTCTAACTCAAAGTACGCCCTAATCGGAGCATTACGGGCAGTAGCCCAAACAATTTCATACGAGGTTACCCTAGCCATCATCTTACTCTCCATTATCCTCTTCAGTGGTAACTACACCCTCAACACTCTCGCTGTCACCCAAGAACCCCTTTACCTCATTTTCTCCTGCTGACCCCTAGCCATGATATGATACGTTTCTACACTCGCTGAGACCAATCGCGCTCCCTTCGACCTAACAGAAGGAGAATCAGAACTAGTATCCGGGTTCAACGTAGAATACGCAGCAGGTCCTTTCGCACTTTTCTTCCTAGCCGAATATGCTAACATCATACTCATAAACACACTAACCACCATTCTCTTCTTCAACCCAAGCTTTCTCAACCCCCCTCAAGAACTATTTCCAATCATCCTCGCCACAAAAGTCCTGCTCCTATCAGCAGGATTCTTATGAGTCCGAGCTTCCTACCCACGATTCCGATACGACCAGTTAATGCACCTACTATGAAAAAACTTCCTACCACTCACACTAGCCCTGTGCCTATGACATACCAGCATGTTAATTTGCTACGCGGGCCTGCCCCCCTACCTAAGGTCCCATTGGAAATGTGCCTGAATATTAAGGGTCACTATGATAAAGTGAACATGGAGGTACACCAACCCTCTCATTTCCTACTACTTAGAAAAGCAGGAATCGAACCTACACTAGAGGAATCAAAACCCTCCATACTTCCTTTATATTACTTTCTAGTAGGGTCAGCTAAATAAGCTATCGGGCCCATACCCCGAAAATGATGGTTCAACTCCTTCCCCTGCTAATAAACCCACAAGCAAACCTAATTTTCATCACTAGCCTACTCCTAGGAACAACCATCACCATCTCAAGCAACCATTGAATTTTAGCCTGAACCGGACTTGAGATCAACACTCTCGCCATTCTCCCCTTGATCTCAAAATCCCACCACCCACGAGCTATCGAAGCCGCCACCAAATACTTCCTAACTCAAGCAACTGCTTCCGCCCTTGTCCTATTTTCCAGCATAACCAACGCATGGCATACCGGACAATGAGACATCACCCAGCTCACCCACCCCATATCCTGCCTAATCCTCACCTCGGCAATCGCAATAAAACTAGGGTTAGTTCCATTTCACTTCTGATTCCCGGAAGTACTCCAGGGCTCTCCCCTCACTACTGGCCTTATCCTGTCCACCATCATAAAACTCCCCCCAATCACACTACTTTACATAACTTCACCCTCACTAAACCCCACCCTTCTAACTACCCTAGCTATCATATCAGCAGCACTAGGAGGATGAATAGGCCTTAACCAAACACAAATCCGAAAAATCCTAGCCTTTTCCTCCATCTCCCACCTAGGCTGAATAGCAATCATCATCATCTATAGCCCCAAACTTGCCCTCCTCAATTTCTACCTATACGCTGTAATAACCACAACCGTCTTCCTAACCCTAAACACAACCAAAGTGCTAAAACTATCCACCCTAGCAACTGCATGAACCAAGGCTCCATCCCTAAACACAATACTAATGCTATCCCTGTTATCCCTTGCAGGACTCCCCCCTCTAACAGGATTCCTACCTAAATGACTGATCATCCAAGAACTAACTAAGCAAGATATGGCCCCAGCAGCTACACTCATCTCCCTTCTTTCCCTACTGAGCCTATTCTTTTACCTCCGTCTAGCATACTGCACAACAATCACACTACCCCCACATACCACAAACCACATAAAACAGTGGCGCACCAACAAGCCAACCAGCATCGCAATTGCTGTCTTAACCACCACATCCCTCATACTCCTCCCCATCTCCCCAATGATCCTTACTACCATATAAGAAACTTAGGATTACCCAAACCGAAGGCCTTCAAAGCCTTAAACAAGAGTTAGACCCTCTTAGTTTCTGTTAAAGTCCGCAGGCTACTACCCTGCATCCCCTGAATGCAACTCAGGTACTTTAATTAAGCTAGGACCTTCCAACCACCTAGGCAGATGGGCTTTGATCCCATGATTCTATAGTTAACAGCTATATGCCCCAACCAACAGGCTTCTGCCTAAGGCCCCGGCGCACGTTCAATGCACATCAATGAGCTTGCAACTCACTATGAACTTCACTACAGAGCCGATAAGAAGAGGAATTGAACCTCTGTAAAAAGGACTACAGCCTAACGCTTATACACTCAGCCATCTTACCCGTGACATTCATTACTCGATGATTATTCTCAACCAACCACAAAGATATCGGGACCCTATACCTAATCTTCGGCGCATGAGCCGGGATAGTAGGTACTGCCCTGAGCCTCCTCATCCGAGCAGAGCTGGGACAACCTGGAGCCCTTCTAGGAGACGACCAAGTCTACAATGTTGTCGTCACAGCCCATGCCTTCGTGATAATTTTCTTCATAGTCATACCAATTATAATCGGAGGATTTGGAAACTGACTAGTCCCCCTAATAATTGGAGCCCCAGACATAGCATTCCCGCGAATAAACAACATAAGCTTCTGACTACTCCCCCCATCCTTTCTTCTTCTCCTAGCATCTTCCACTGTAGAAGCAGGTGTTGGCACAGGCTGAACAGTGTACCCTCCACTAGCCGGTAACCTAGCCCACGCTGGAGCCTCAGTTGACCTAGCAATCTTCTCTCTACACCTAGCCGGTATTTCTTCAATCCTAGGGGCCATCAACTTTATCACAACAGCAATCAACATGAAACCCCCTGCTCTTTCACAATATCAAACCCCCCTATTCGTTTGATCCGTCCTAATTACCGCAGTCCTACTACTCCTTTCCCTCCCAGTACTAGCTGCAGGAATCACAATACTCCTCACAGATCGCAATCTCAACACTACATTCTTTGACCCTGCGGGAGGAGGAGACCCCATCCTATACCAACATCTTTTCTGATTCTTCGGCCATCCAGAAGTCTACATCCTAATTCTACCAGGATTCGGGATCATCTCCCACGTTGTAACATACTACTCAGGCAAAAAAGAACCATTCGGCTACATAGGAATAGTATGAGCTATACTATCCATCGGATTCCTTGGATTCATCGTTTGAGCCCACCATATGTTCACAGTAGGAATAGACGTTGACACCCGAGCATACTTCACATCCGCTACTATAATCATTGCCATCCCAACCGGTATTAAAGTATTCAGCTGACTAGCCACGCTTCACGGAGGCACAATCAAATGAGACCCCCCAATACTATGAGCCTTAGGATTCATCTTCCTATTTACCATCGGAGGACTAACAGGAATCGTACTAGCAAACTCCTCACTAGACATTGCCCTACACGACACTTACTACGTAGTAGCCCACTTCCATTATGTACTCTCTATAGGAGCAGTATTTGCAATCCTAGCCGGCTTCACCCACTGATTCCCTCTATTCACAGGATACACCCTCCACTCAACATGAGCAAAAGTACACTTTGGCGTTATATTCGTAGGCGTAAACCTAACTTTCTTCCCTCAACATTTCCTAGGACTAGCCGGCATGCCACGACGATACTCAGACTACCCAGACGCCTACACACTATGAAATGCCATCTCCTCAGTAGGATCCCTTATCTCCTTAACAGCCGTGATTATACTAATCTTCATCATCTGAGAAGCCTTCGCATCAAAACGCAAAGCCCTACAACCAGAACTAACAAGCACAAACGTCGAATGAATCCACGGCTGCCCACCCCCATTCCACACCTTCGAAGAACCCGCCTTCGTCCAAGTCCAAGAAAGGAAGGAATCGAACCCCCATATGTTGGTTTCAAGCCAACCGCATAAACCACTTATGCTTCTTTCTCATAGGGATGTTAGTAAAACAATTACATAGCCTTGTCAAGGCTAAATTGCAGGTGAAAACCCAGCACATCTCCACTTAAACATGGCCAACCACTCACAACTTAACTTTCAAGATGCTTCCTCACCTATCATAGAAGAACTAATAGGGTTCCATGATCACGCCCTAATAGTTGCACTAGCAATCTGCAGCCTAGTTTTATACCTACTAACCCACACACTTACAGAAAAACTATCATCAAACACAGTCAACGCACAAGTAATTGAACTCGTCTGAACAATCTTACCTGCCATAGTCTTAGTAACACTCGCCCTACCATCCCTACGAATCCTCTACATAATAGACGAAATCAACGAACCCGACTTGACCCTAAAAGCCATCGGCCACCAATGATACTGAACCTACGAATACACGGACCTCAAAGACCTAACATTCGACTCCTACATAATCCCAACAACAGACCTACCTCTAGGGCACTTCCGCCTGCTAGAAGTAGACCACCGTGTCGTTGTCCCCATAAACTCCACCATCCGAGTTATCGTCACTGCCGACGACGTTCTTCACTCATGAGCCGTACCCAGCTTAGGCGTAAAAACCGACGCAGTCCCAGGCCGCCTAAACCAAACCTCCTTCCTTGCCTCTCGACCAGGTGTCTTCTACGGACAGTGCTCAGAAATCTGCGGAGCCAATCACAGCTTCATGCCAATCGTAGTAGAATCCACCCCACTTGCCGATTTCGAGAACTGAACCTCCCTAATTCCATCCTAATCATTAAGAAGCTATGAACCAGCATTAGCCTTTTAAGCTAAAGAAAGAGGGAAACTCCCCCTCCTTAATGATATGCCTCAACTAAACCCCAACCCTTGACTTTTTATCATGCTCACTTCATGACTTACCTTCTCCCTAATCATCCAACCCAAGCTTCTAACATTCGTATCAATAAACCCTCCTTCCAACAAACCACCCATCGCCCCCAGCACTACCCCTTGAACCTGACCATGAACCTAAGCTTCTTCGATCAATTTTCAAGCCCATCCTTCCTAGGAATTCCCCTAATCCTCATCTCAATAACATTCCCAGCCTTATTACTACCGTCCTTAGACAACCGATGAATCACCAACCGCCTATCAACTCTCCAACTATGATTTATCAATCTAGCCACAAAACAACTAATAATACCCCTAAACAAAAAAGGCCATAAATGAGCCCTAATTCTAACATCCCTACTCATCTTCCTTCTACTCATCAACCTATTAGGCTTACTGCCCTACACATTCACCCCAACCACCCAACTATCCATAAACTTAGCCCTAGCCTTCCCCCTATGACTAGCTACCCTCCTAACAGGACTGCGAAACCAACCCTCCGCCTCACTAGGCCACCTCCTACCAGAAGGCACACCCACCCCACTAATCCCCGCACTAATCCTAATCGAAACAACAAGCCTACTCATCCGCCCACTAGCCCTAGGCGTACGCCTAACAGCCAACCTCACAGCAGGCCACCTACTCATCCAACTCATCTCCACAGCCACAACAGCCCTATTCTCCACAATACCCGTAGTCTCACTCCTAACCCTACTAGTTCTATTCCTACTAACCATCCTAGAAGTAGCAGTAGCGATAATCCAAGCCTATGTCTTCGTACTCCTACTGAGCCTCTACCTACAAGAAAACATCTAGCCCCCAATGGCACACCAAGCACATTCTTACCACATAGTCGACCCCAGCCCCTGACCCATCCTAGGAGCGGCAGCTGCCTTAATAACTACCTCAGGACTCACAATATGATTCCACCACAATTCCCCCCGACTCCTCATCCTAGGCCTACTCTCAACTATCCTAGTCATATTCCAATGATGACGCGACATTATCCGAGAAAGCACATTCCAAGGCCACCACACTCCCACCGTACAAAAAGGCCTACGCTATGGAATAGTCCTATTCATCACATCAGAAGCTTTCTTTTTCCTAGGATTCTTCTGAGCCTTCTTCCACTCAAGCCTTGCCCCCACACCCGAACTAGGAGGACAGTGACCACCCGTAGGAATCAAACCCCTAAACCCTATAGAAGTACCACTTCTAAACACCGCAATCCTACTAGCCTCCGGAGTCACCGTCACATGAGCCCACCATAGCATTACAGAAGCCAACCGAAAACAAGCAATCCAAGCCCTACTCCTAACAGTTCTCTTAGGATTCTACTTCACCGCCTTACAAGCCATGGAATACTACGAAGCCCCCTTCTCCATCGCCGACGGAGTCTACGGCTCAACCTTCTTCGTTGCTACCGGCTTCCACGGCCTACACGTAATCATTGGCTCCACATTCCTACTAGTATGCCTCCTACGCCTAATCAAATACCACTTCACATCAAACCACCACTTCGGATTCGAAGCAGCCGCTTGATACTGACACTTCGTAGACGTTGTATGACTACTCCTCTATATTTCTATCTACTGATGAGGATCTTGCTCTTCTAGTATATTAATTACAATCGACTTCCAATCCTTAAAATCTGGTTTAAACCCAGAGAAGAGCAATAAACATAATTTTATTCATACTAACCCTATCGCTAACCCTAAGCATCCTCCTGACAACATTAAATTTCTGACTCGCCCAAATAACCCCAGACTCAGAAAAACTTTCCCCCTACGAATGTGGATTCGACCCTCTGGGATCTGCCCGACTCCCCTTCTCAATCCGCTTCTTCCTAGTAGCCATCCTTTTCCTCCTATTTGACCTAGAAATCGCCCTACTACTCCCACTACCATGAGCCACCCAACTACAATCCCCCCTTACCACTCTAACCTGAACCTCCGTACTCATCCTACTTCTCACCCTCGGGCTGGTGTACGAATGAATACAAGGAGGATTAGAATGAGCAGAATAACAGAAAGTTAGTCTAACTAAGACAGTTGATTTCGACTCAACAGATTATAGCTTCTACCCTATAACTTTCTATATGTCTTACCTCCACCTAAGCTTCTACTCAGCCTTCACCTTAAGCAGCCTAGGCCTAGCCTTCCACCGAACTCACCTAATCTCTGCCCTACTATGTTTAGAAAGCATAATACTATCCATATACATCGCCCTAGCTATATGGCCCATCCAAATACAATCATCAACCTCCACTATCCTACCCATCCTTATACTAACATTCTCCGCCTGCGAAGCAGGAACAGGACTAGCCCTGCTAGTAGCCTCAACCCGAACCCACGGATCTGACCACCTACACAACTTCAATCTCCTACAATGCTAAAAATCATCGCCCCAACCGCAATACTCCTCCCCCTAGCCCTCCTCTCCCCACGTAAACATTTATGAACTAACACCACACTATACAGCCTATTAATCGCCACCATCAGCCTCCAATGACTTACTCCAACGTACTACCCAAACAAAGGCTTAACTCCATGAACATCCATCGACCAAATTTCCTCTCCCCTGCTAGTGCTCTCATGCTGACTTCTACCCCTCATAATCATAGCAAGCCAAAACCATTTAGAACAAGAACCCACCACCCGCAAACGAATCTTCACCACAACAATAATTCTAGCCCAACTAGCCCTTCTCCTAGCCTTCTCTGCTTCAGAACTGATACTCTTTTACATCGCATTCGAAGCCACTCTTATCCCCACCCTCATCCTAATCACACGATGAGGAAACCAACCAGAACGACTAAACGCTGGCATCTACCTACTATTCTATACCCTCGCTAGCTCACTACCACTACTAATCGCCATCCTTCACCTACACAACCAAATCGGCACACTATACCTCCCAATACTCAAACTCTCACATCCCACATTAAATTCTTCCTGATCTAGCCTAGCTGCAAGCCTAGCCCTATTACTAGCCTTTATAGTAAAAGCCCCACTATACGGACTACACCTATGACTTCCCAAAGCACATGTAGAAGCCCCTATCGCAGGCTCAATGCTACTAGCAGCCCTTCTCCTAAAACTCGGAGGCTATGGAATTATACGAATCACAATCCTAGTAGACCCAACACTAAACAACCTACACTATCCCTTCATCACCCTAGCCCTATGAGGAGCCCTAATGACCAGTGCCATCTGCCTACGCCAAATCGACCTAAAATCACTAATTGCCTACTCCTCTGTCAGCCATATAGGACTAGTCGTAGCCGCAACCATAATCCAAACCCAATGAGCATTCTCAGGAGCTATGATCCTAATAATCTCCCATGGATTAACATCCTCAATACTATTCTGTCTAGCCAACACAAATTACGAACGAACCCACAGCCGAATCCTACTGCTTACACGAGGGCTTCAACCTCTCCTACCACTCATAGCCACCTGATGACTCCTAGCCAACTTAACAAACATAGCCCTTCCCCCAACAACAAACCTCATAGCAGAACTAACCATCGTAATTGCACTCTTCAATTGATCCACCTTTACAATCATCCTAACAGGAGCTGCTATCCTACTCACCGCCTCATACACGCTATACATACTAATCATAACACAACGAGGCACCCTGCCGTCCCATATCACATCAATCCAAAACTCCTCCACACGAGAACATCTCCTAATAGCCCTACACATAATTCCCATAATACTCCTAATCCTAAAACCTGAACTAATCTCAGGTACCCCCATATGCAAGTATAGTTTCAACCAAAACATTAGACCGTGACTCTAAAAATAGAAGTTAAACTCTTCTTACCTGCCGAGGAGAGGTAAAACCAACGAGAACTGCTAACTCTTGTATCTGAGTATAAAACCTCAGTCTCCTTACTTTCAAAGGATAACAGCAATCCAATGGTCTTAGGAACCACTCATCTTGGTGCAAATCCAAGTGAAAGTAATGGATCTTTCGCTAGTCCTAAACACATCCATACTCCTAACCCTAACAATCCTCTCCACTCCAATCCTATTCCCCCTCCTATCCAACAGCCTCAAAAACACCCCCAACACAATCACAAACACAGTCAAAACTTCCTTCTTAATCAGCCTCATCCCCATAACAATCTACATCCACTCCGGAACAGAAAGCCTCACTTCCCTCTGAGAATGAAAGTTCATCATGAACTTCAAAATCCCCATTAGCCTAAAAATAGATTTCTACTCCCTCACCTTCTTTCCCATCGCACTATTCGTATCATGATCCATCCTACAATTCGCAACATGATATATAGCTTCAGACCCCTACATTACAAAATTCTTCACCTACCTACTATTCTTCCTAATCGCCATACTTATCCTAATCATCGCCAACAACCTATTTGTCTTGTTCATCGGCTGAGAAGGCGTTGGAATCATATCCTTCCTACTAATCAGCTGATGGTACGGCCGAGCAGAAGCCAACACCGCTGCCCTCCAAGCTGTCCTCTACAATCGAGTTGGAGACATCGGACTCATTCTATGCATAGCATGACTAGCCTCTGCCACAAACACCTGAGAAATCCAACAACTACCCACCTCCCCTCAAACCCCTACACTACCCCTACTAGGTCTAATCCTAGCCGCAACCGGAAAATCCGCCCAATTCGGCCTCCACCCCTGACTCCCCGCCGCAATAGAAGGACCAACCCCCGTATCCGCCTTACTTCACTCCAGCACAATAGTAGTAGCAGGAATCTTTCTACTAATCCGAACCCACCCTCTATTCAACAATAACCAAACCGCTCTAACCCTATGCCTATGCCTGGGCGCTCTATCCACATTATTCGCAGCCACATGCGCCCTCACCCAAAACGACATCAAAAAAATCATCGCTTTCTCCACTTCGAGCCAACTAGGCCTAATAATAGTCACCATCGGACTAAACCTCCCCGAACTAGCCTTCCTGCACATCTCCACCCACGCATTCTTCAAAGCCATACTCTTCCTATGTTCGGGCTCCATCATTCACAGCCTAAACGGTGAACAAGACATCCGAAAAATGGGAGGACTCCAAAAAATACTACCCACAACCACTGCATGCCTTACCATCGGCAACCTCGCCCTAATAGGAACACCATTCCTAGCAGGCTTCTACTCAAAAGACCAAATTATCGAAAACCTAAATACATCCTACCTAAATTCCTGAGCCCTAGTCCTAACTCTTCTAGCCACATCATTCACCGCAGTATACACAATTCGCATAACCACATTAGTTCAGACCGGCTTCGTCCGAGTCCCGCCCTTAACCCCAACAAATGAAAATAACCCCGCAGTAACTTCCCCTATCACTCGACTTGCACTAGGAAGCATCCTAGCAGGATTCCTCATTACCTCATTCATCATCCCCACAAAAACCCCTCCAACAACCATACCCCTCTACATCAAAATAACCGCCCTAACTGTAACAGCCCTAGGCATCGCCCTAGCACTAGAAATCTCAAAAATAACCCAAACACTAATCCTTACAAAACAAACCCCTTTCTCAAACTTCTCCACATCCCTAGGATACTTCAACCCCCTAACCCACCGCCTAAGTATAACTAACCTCCTCAGCGGAGGACAAAACATCGCCTCCCACCTAATTGACCTATCCTGATACAAAATACTAGGACCAGAAGGACTAGCCAAACTACAACTAACAGCAACTAAAACCGCCACCACCTTACACTCCGGCCTAGTCAAAGCCTACCTAGGATCGTTCGCCCTATCCATCCTCATCATCCTCATATCCTCATACAGAACCAACCAATGGCCCTCAACCTTCGTAAAAACCACCAAATCCTAAAAATCATCAACAACGCCCTAATTGACCTTCCAACCCCACCAAACATCTCAACATGATGAAACTTCGGGTCCCTATTAGGCCTATGCCTAATTACCCAAATCATCACAGGTCTCCTGCTAGCCATACACTACACAGCAGACACCAACCTAGCTTTCTCCTCTGTCGCCCACACATGCCGAGACGTACAATTCGGCTGACTCATCCGCAATCTCCATGCAAACGGTGCTTCCTTCTTCTTCATCTGCATCTACCTCCACATCGGCCGAGGACTCTACTACGGCTCATACCTAAACAAAGAAACCTGAAACATCGGAGTCATCCTCCTCCTAACCCTCATGGCAACCGCTTTCGTAGGCTACGTCCTACCATGAGGCCAAATATCATTCTGAGGAGCTACCGTAATCACAAACCTATTCTCAGCCATCCCATACATTGGACAAACACTAGTCGAATGAGCCTGAGGAGGATTCTCTGTAGACAACCCTACGCTAACCCGATTCTTTGCCCTCCACTTCCTACTACCATTCGTTATCGTAGGACTCACACTCGTCCATCTCACCTTCCTACACGAAACAGGGTCAAACAACCCACTAGGCATCCCTTCAGACTGCGACAAGATTCCTTTCCACCCATACTACACCATCAAAGACATCCTAGGATTCGTACTAATACTCTCCCTACTTGTCTCACTAGCCCTGTTCCTCCCCAACCTCCTAGGAGACCCAGAAAACTTTACACCAGCTAACCCACTAGTCACTCCCCCACACATTAAACCAGAATGATACTTCCTATTTGCCTACGCCATCCTCCGATCCATCCCAAATAAACTAGGTGGCGTACTAGCTCTAGCCGCTTCAATCCTAGTCCTATTCCTAACACCACTACTCCACACATCAAAACTACGATCAATAACTTTCCGTCCTCTCTCCCAAATCCTATTCTGAGCCTTAATCGCCAACATCCTCATCCTAACCTGAGTAGGTAGCCAACCAGTAGAACACCCATTCATCATCATTGGGCAACTGGCCTCACTCACCTACTTCACAATCATCCTAATCTTATTCCCCCTCGCAGCCGCCCTAGAAAATAAACTACTCAAACTCTAGTTACTCTAATAGTTTATAAAAACATTGGTCTTGTAAACCAAAGATTGAAGACTAAACCCCTTCTTAGAGTTTCCCCCACCCTACCTCAGGAAGAAAGGATTTAAACCCTCCTCTCCAACTCCCAAAGCTGGAATTTTTGACTAAACTACTTCCTGACCCCCCCACCTAAACAGCCCGAATCGCCCCCCGAGACAACCCTCGCACAAGCTCCAACACCACAAACAAAGTCAACAACAACCCCCACCCTCCAATCAGAAGCAACCCCACTCCCTCCGAGTACAATACAGCCACCCCACTAAAATCCAACCGAACCGACAACAAACCTCCACTATTCACTGTCCCCTCATCCACTAAAAGACCCAGAACACCACTCACAACAAATCCCACCATCACAACCAACCCTATACCAAAACCATAACCAACAACCCCCCAACTACTTCAAGCCTCCGGATAAGGATCCGCCGCCAACGACACCGAATAAACGAACACCACCAACATCCCCCCTAAATAAACCATAACAAGAACCAAAGAAACAAAAGAAACTCCCAAACTTACCAGCCAACCACACCCTGCAACCGCTGCCACAACCAACCCCAACACCCCATAATAAGGAGAAGGGTTAGATGCAACTGCTAGCCCCCCTAAAGCAAAACATAACCCTAAAAACAAAACGAATTCTATCATAAATTCTCGCTCGGCCTCTCTCCGAGATCTATGGTCTGAAAAACCATCGTTACAAAATTTAACTACAAGAAC